TTCATCCCATTGAATTTACAAGCGAAAGATTTATTATCTCTATGGGATTAACTCCCGAGTTATTGCGAATTAAAGAAAAATGAAACAATGAGATTATGGAAGTAAATATTCTCGCATTTATTGCTACTGCACTGTTTATTCTAGTTCCTACCGCTTTTTTACTTATAATATACGTAAAAACAGTCAGCCAAGGTGATTAATTTGAATTAAACTTTACTTTTTAGTTCTTATCAATAATTGAAGAGAAGAAAGGGATTCAAATTTCGCGTCTTAAATGAAATGGGCAGACTAGAATTAGCCGTATTCTATGAGATACGATAGTATGGTAGAAAGAAATATCTGAATCTTTCTACCATACTATCCATACTATAACTACTATTGTTATTGTAGTGTATAAAGGTGTATTGTAATCCAAGTTAATTTAATAGAGATCAATCTACAATAGTATCGTCATATTCCTATATATCGATGTATATATATGGATATCAATTACATATTATATATATAATGTATATAGTGCCCCCCCCCCAATTCTATTTCTTTGCTTTATACATCTGTCTTGTATTTAATTTGTGTTGATTTCAATTAATTAGAAATGATCGAAAAGCGACGCGTACGATTCTAATTCCCGGATTGCTGATTATTTTCAATATGAATCCCGATCAAAAGAATCAAAGGCCTCTTCGATGGGTATAATAAAAGAAAATAAAGTAATCTTTTTATTAGCATTCCGACGAAGAAGTCATTGATCGATCAGTTGACAGATGATCCATGGAAACTTCTTCGGATTTCGAAAAAAAGGGGGAAAGGGTTAGTAAACCTCGTCAATTTTTAACGTTTGAACAGTGAGTTCAATAAAACAAACACAACATAAATAAAATTTCCCAAATATTAAAACAAACAGGAAGTGCGCAATATGTGACTCGCCCAAGACAATATTTTAGTCTGTGTAGTATCTCGTTAGGCAACTACTATGCCTGTGTTGTTTCCGATAGAAAATGTGTATCTACGTAATGTAATAACAGAACTATTTTCTCTTTGAATAATAAAAGGGGAAACAAAAAAGTCAAATAAAAAAAGTTCAGCTCTTCCTCACGGTCCATATCTAATTTTGGTAAGAGTCGGTTCATCGAAATAGAAAATTGATCAAGAATTCGGTTGGAATAAATTTACTACCATTTGTATTTCTTTTACTTTGTATTCTTTTTACTTTCGAAATACGAACACGGAAATAATTTAAATATTTGTTTGATTGAAAGAGTATTCTTCATATATATTATTCATAAACTACATTACTACACTAAAACCCAAGAAAATTTTGAAATACAGATATTTTTTATTTCTATTTCAATTTAAAAATTGAATTTTAAATTGAAATAGTGTTGAAATAGTGAAATTTCAACTAAAAAAAGCTTTTCGGAACTGAAAGATTTATAAAAAAAATTGATACAGTTTAATTCCTAAACTCAATTAGTAGTATTTCTAGAGTCCACTTCTTCCCCATACTACGAGTGAAAGGGAAAATGTAAAGACTACCATTAAAGCAGCCCAAGCGAGATTTACTATATCCATGTGAATTATGTCCCCTATCTCTATGAAGGAATTATTGAATTATTGTTCACTAATAAATAATAGTGGAATCACTGACGCAGAGTCAAAAAGTAATTCTGACCTAACATCGTTGATGAAACAATCCAATAAATCCAATTATAACTTCTAAGAGGGTCTTATAAGATTTCTAGTATAATCAGAAAAGGTTAAGCACAAGCAAAATATGCGGAGACCCCCTTGGAAGTATCAAAGAAATGATACTAATATGTAGAAATAATAAAAATCTATTCTTTCTTTTGTTGCCCTTCATTAAGTTAAGTAAAAACTTATAGAAGAAAAGTAGATCACTACCTAGCCCATACCCTATTTCTTTCCCATTTTGTTTTGATCTAATCCTTACCGTCTCCTTAATTGTCTCTATGAAAACAATCGGAGGACGTCCTATTATGTTCTGTTCTTGACTAGAGGTTAACGAAAAAAGAATAAAAGTATCTAAGTAAAAGCCAATTACCCATTCAATCGAATTAATATTGATTGAATGCCGGAGTACTCAAAGACTTTGATGAATATGTATACTAAAGTATCTTCTGGCCTTTCCGCAACTAAAAATGGAATTCTATTTCCGTCCTGCTATCCAATCTAATTCAAAACCCGGCCCGTAGACACTCCATTGCTAATGGAAGGACTATCACGATTTATCATATCAGTTTCCTCCGTTTGCTTCCGCTGGAAAAAATTTTCCAAATTATATCAGCAAAACAGAAGAAGGTATGTCGATTCTTTTGGTGATTAGGCGACACCCGGATTTGAACTGGGGAAAAAGGATTTGCAGTCCCCCGCCTTACCGCTCGGCCATGCCGCCAAAACGATACCAAATCCAAATCTCTGAAAAAATTTTCCTTTTGCCTTCTTATTTATTGTACTTGTATTTTGAATCTTAATCCCGTTT